TGTCATTGTAGAGAATTCCTGGCTTGTTTTCCACATCGTTATTTCCCCAATTGCTATATACAATTTCTCGGGCCATTTAGTCTTTTTGGTCTCATTTAATTAAAAATGGAATATATAAAAGTAATATATAAAAAGATAAAAGTAATATATAAAAAAAGAGAATATTGATTATATAATAATTATATAGTAAAAGACTTATATACATATGAAATACGGAACGGAATTCGTCGTAAAAATAAAGGAGTCTTTTTCGGGAATGCTCGGGGACGCATTTTTTCCGGTTTTAAGAAAAAGAAAATCTTATTCACCGGACCGTTGTACCTTTCGATTTGAATTAGGAATTCCGTGTACAACTATAAGTGGTCCTTAACTTCATATGCATCTGATCATATATGTATTACTATTATGTATTCCAATCAAATATGTATTCCTATAAAAGAAGGAGGTTGTTCAATGCGAGATCTAAAAACATATCTCTCCGTGGCACCGGTACTAAGTACTTTATGGTTCGGGTCTTTAGCAGGTCTATTGATAGAGATTAATCGTTTTTTCCCGGATGCGTTGACATTCCCCTTTTTTTCATTCTAGTTATTGACATGGGAAGGAATAACGAAGATTCGAGCTAGAATTAAATATCTGTGATTAATCCCTCTTTTCTCTTTTTTCCCTTATTCTAAACAAATAAAAAAGGGAAAAAAGAGAAAGAATCAAAGTGGATTCGCCAACTGCGAGACTCGGATTCAAGTTCGAATTAAATTAATTAATAATAGAGGAATGGGGGTAGAATAAAAAATAAAGTGGGTCTAGGGCAAGAGTATTATAGAAGATACTTAAATGAAATCTTGTACTGGTGAAATACTAGATACTTAAATGAAATATTGTACTGTGATTTGAAATATAGTTTTTCAATAGTTGTATATTATTTACTATATTGATTGCAGCGAAATTTTTCATAATTGAATTTCAAGTTAGTCACTTCTATTTTTTTCCTTTCTTCTTCTTCGTTTCGGATCGAAAATAGAAGCGTTGAGTCAATCAAAAATCCAAGGGAGGTTCATGGCTAAGAGTAAAGATGTCCGAATAACGGTTATTTTGGAATGTACCAGTTGTGTCCGAAGTGGTGTTAATGTTAATAAGGTATCAACGGGCATTTCCAGATATATGACTCAAAAGAACCAGCACAATACGCCCAATCGATTGGAATTGAGAAAATTCTGTCCCTATTGTTACAAACATACGATTCATGGGGAGATAAAGAAATAGATCGAACCAAGCACTTGCGTGTCACCCCTTCAAGGAAAGGGAAAATGACATTATATATATAACATATATAAATATATAAATATAAATAAATAAACCAAATCCTATTTCTTTATTCTATTCTAAAATTCATTTTATTTTAGATTCGACTGAAATAGGATTTTGGGGATAAGGAATAAACTAAACAAACCATGGATAAATCCAAGCGACCCTTTCTGAAATCCAAGCGACCCTTTCTGAAATCCAAGCGACCCTTTCGGAAATCCAAGCGGCCCTTTCTGAAATCCAAGCGACCTTTTCGTAGGCGTTTACCCCCAATCCAACCGGGGGATCAAATTGAGTATAGAAACATGAGTTTAATTAGTCGATTTATTAGTGACCAAGGAAAAATATTAGCTCGACGGGTGAAAAGATTGACCTTGAAACAACAACGATTAATTACTCTTGCTATAAAACAAGCTCGTATTTTATCTTCGTTACCCTTTCTTAATAATGGGAAACTGTTTAAGACGAAAGCGAAACGAATTAACAAAAAATTTAATAAGCGAAAGAAACGCCTTAATAATAAATTTCATCCGAAAGATAAAAAAATTATCAATAAAGAGAAGTATTTGAAAAATCGATTCAAGAACAAAACGGAATCGCGTTAGTAACAGCGAGAACGGCCTTTCCAGCCGAGATAACGGCTTTTCCGGCCAATTTAAAAAGATACAGCATAATCAAAAAAAAAAATAAGAAATAGAAACAGCTTAATGATAAACTGTTTAAAATATTAAAATCAAAAATAAGGAATGTCATGAAATGAAAATGGGCGAGTCGACCGCTAGACCTACGAGTCTTAGAGCGAGAAAGAAATAGGTTTACTCTTTCTTTACTTGAATCAAAATTCCAATCCGAACTCAACCGAAGATTGAGGTTTTGCTCTAAAAATCCCAAAATCTAGATTTGATTATCGTGTCTTAAGAAAAAAAAGAATCGGCAAAGAGTAAATCTTTTTTTTATTGAATGTGTTCATTCATTTTGACTACTTTCTCATATTTTCTCATATTCTATCAATTATCCATTTTGACTCTACCCTCCCGGAGTTCATTCTCCGGGGAACTCCATTTAAATTATTCCTGCGGATTCTTTCCAATCTACTTCTTTTACGATCTCGTTGGAAATAATAGAAATGGAATTCCTATTTGATATAGCTATTTGTGCAAGTATTTTACGATTAAGAAGCAACTGTCTCTTGTAC